ATAAATAATAATTCTAGGCATTGTATTAGTTCATTCGGAAGGATCTCATCTCATAATTATCCATGACTGTTTATGTCTCTAGCATGACCACTTGATAAAATTGGAGGGAAGTGGAGTAAATGGCCGATACTACTGGAAGGATTCCTCTTTGGATAATAGGTACTGTAACTGGTATTCTTGTGATTGGTTTAATAGGTATTTTCTTTTATGGTTCATATTCCGGATTAGGTTCATCCCTGTAGTAATCGGGTGAATTGAGTTGTAGACGTAAGAACCCGACGGGATTCCCTTCTTTGTTTGTCTGATTCGAGGGGAAAGGGCCCGTTGGGTTCTTAAGAATCAGAGTCTTTTTTTTCGTCTAAATGACAAAGTTGATTTAGTTTTCTACTGTTCCAAAAAACTCCATTCCATTTTTTCTGATTGATGATCCTTTTGAAAAATGAACTTCATTGATTGATTCACCTGCTCGTTGATAGTATCTATGGGTACTTTACAAGTTATAAGAAGGGAGGAATTACTCAATTTTCGGATTATCTATATTTCTGTAGATTAGATATCGTAGAAATACTTTTCTATACTCTTAACTTTATTTCTAATTTATATTTTATTTTCTTATCTCAGAAAGATTTCAATTTTTTATAAGTTCATTGAATAACTTCTATTTAATCAAAAAAAATGAGATTCCCCTCTTTTTTTTTGTTTGTCCACTACTTTATTATTATTGTACGTAATAAATAAAAAAGGAAGTTCTGATACATCTGAAAACCGACACCAAGACTAGGAATTTTTGACGAACAGGATCAAAAATCATTACTCTTTCGACACAAGAAGGGGAATTTTCTCCACCCCTATTCTTGTGTCGAAGAATAGGAAGACAAATAATCCCTCCTAGAATTATTTGTTGCCCGCATTTATAGTTCCGCGCTTACTTATGCGACTATCTATCCCAATCTTATTCTATTTGAAATAGAATAAGATTTCTAATTGAAATCCGGCATATAGTATAGTAACATAGTCGTACGAATTCAATTTGGCTAAAAAAAACAAAGAAAGCGGTGGTAAAGTAAAATAAAATAGTCTTCTTCAAAAAAGATCTACCTATATATAATATGACTAGGAATGCGGTACAAAAGATTCCCCGAAGCTCGTAGAAAAATAGTATAAATATAAACAAGTAAATAAAAGGTTTTTCATAATTTCAGTTTTTTTTGATGATACATAATCGACAACAATAATTTGTTTCTTTTTACGAACTTGATGTCGATAAATCGGCGAGTCTATAAATTCATTTCGGCCAATTGAACCTTCTCGAACTGTTTCTTTTTAAGAACCAAAAAGATTTGTGCCAAAATAACAGATGCCAAGAAGAATAAAAGACCTTGGACACGTAATGGATCTTGAAGTACTATTTCTGCATCTCCTTGACCAAATCCACCCACATTAGGATTACTCGTTACTGGTTGATCAAATCTGATGGATTCACCTTCTGAAACAAGAAGTTCTGATCCAGGAGGGATAATATCAACCACTTGACCTCCATCCGACGGATCTGTTATGGTTATTTCGTACCCCCCCTTTCCTTTTCGTATGATTTTACTTACTATACCCGCTCCTGTAGCATTATAAACTGTATTGTTACTCTTGCTTCCGTCGGGATAAATCTGACCCCTTCCCCTATTTCCCCCTACGTACATAGGATATTTTAAGAAGTGAACATCCTTCTTAGTAGCGGGGTCGGGGGAAAGAATAGGAAAGGTGATTTCGCTATATTTCTGACCAGGGACAGGCCCTATCACAAGAATATTTTTTTGATTAGGGCGGTAGCTCTGAAAAGACAAATTGCCTATCTTTTCTTTCATCTTGGGAGAAATACGATCGGAAGGAGCTAATTCAAACCCCTCCGGTAAAATAAGAACAACCCCTACATTCAAACCCCCTTTCTTACCATTAGCAAGAACTTGTTTCACTTGCTTATCATAAGGAATTCGAACAACTGCTTCAAATACAGTATCAGGAAGTACCGCTTGTGGAACCTCAATATCCACGGGCTTATTAGCTAAATGGCAATTGGCACATACAATACGCCCAGTCGCTTCTCGTGGATTTTCATAACCCTGCTGCGCAAAAATGGGATATGCACTTGAAATGGATGTTCGAGTCATGATATATATCATGAGCGATACGGAAATAGATCGAGTAATCTCTTCCTTTATCCGAGAAAAAGTATTTCTAGTTTGCATGGTCTAATCATTGATCCGAAAATTTCTACAATAAATTGGGTAGGTCGCTCGTATAGTTCCCTATCCACGATTCTGCTATTTACTGGAATCATTTTACTGGAATGCTATAGGATGAAAATCCCCCGGGTAGAAAGTTTTTAATGCTTATGTAGAACTATACATTAAGAAACATTCTAATTTGATTAGATTAATATCGGCGGATCATTTATTAATCATTCATTGAATGATAAATAACTACAAGTGACGGAGATACACGATTTAAATAACGGAAAATCCAATATTTAAAAATAGTATCGAGAATAACTGGAAAAGTGGAAACAAGACCAGATATGATTTGATCATTATGAACAAATCCAAAATCCTTGTAGACAGAACCAATCATTAGTTCCCAACCGTGGGGTGAATGAAATCCGATACATAAATCCGTTAATAAAAGAATCGAAAAAGCTTTTACTGTATCGCTTACGTTATATAGGAATTCCTGAGCCCAAGAGTTAAGAATAACAAGTTCTTCATTACCTAAAATAGAATAACCGCTTAGAATAGCAAAACATATTATATTTGTCGAGAAGTGCAAAATCATATGGATACGATCCTCATTGTGTATCTTGATTAATTGGATCGTTTCTTTGTGGATTCCTATAGGAAGCTTTTGTAGATGTATTTTCGAGTATTCCTTGATCAGTTCGTCCAAGAAGAGGATTTCCTCTAATTCTATGAACTTTTCTAAAATACTTTTTTCTTGAATATCATTCAAAAAGATTTCGGATTGATCAGTATTCGACCAATTAGTAACCCAAGATTCCATACTTTTAGTAAATGATGAGAGAGAAATCCAACATGACAAAAACACTATAGATGCAAGATACAAAAGAGGAATGAATGCTTTCTTTTTTGCCATTTTTCGTCTGTGAATTATTAATTAACCCACTTCGTTCGTCGACTCTATGTGATCGAATATTTCTTTTACCCATGAGTTCTAGACAAGGTATCAAACCTATGAATCTATTTTATTTGTGATTTTGTGTGAATCTAGAACGAATACAAAAATAGACTACGACTCCGCTTCGAATTCGAATCAAGAAATAATCAAAAATATTGTTTCCAGATCTCTCAATTCATCAAATTTCTTAAAGTGTCTCCTTTCGATGAATGACCGAAAGGAGACACTTTAAGAAATGAATATTATTGATATTTTGAGACGAAAGAATTCCTTTTCTATAAAAATATAGAATATTTTGAAAAAATTCCAACGATTACCCATATCCAAGAATAGAATAATTGAGAGAAAGATATTGTGATGATAAAAAAATGAGTGTTAAAACAAGACAGAGATGGATCAGTTATCATTATTAAGAAAACCCTTTATTGGTTAGTATTAGTAATGGAACACAAAAGAAAGGATAAATTAAAGGGTCGATTGACAAAAATAATTTACACGATAGGATTTATCTGCATCTAAAGTATCAATTCCAACAAATATTGAAAAAAGATGAATTTCTTTCTTTCGAAATCATTTTATATATCCGATGAATTGAATCTAGTAGTTCAATTTTTTACTTGTTTGAATTGAGTTGCATGGATTTGGATACGCATAAAAAACCACAAAGGAGGGGGTTTTGTTTTAGAGTTGTTCCATATATATCGGCTTTGGCTCGACTGAACGTTTTGACGAAACTTCAGTTAAATTATGTTATAGGAAAAACAGGAATTTTTTCCCTCCTGCTGAGAAAGCATTCATTCTTCAGCCCATTTCCTTTTCTCAAAAGACTTCAATTGGTACGCGCAAAAAATAGGCCAATTCGGAGGCTTTTTGTTCAATTTCTCGTGAAGTCAAATTCTCATCAGTACGGGTCAACGGAATAACCCCCCGGCCTCTGATGTCCATATAAAGGATACGACGAGCATAAATACCCTCTTTAACTTCTATTCTAATGGACTGAATATCTTTTGTACGGAATCGGAGGAATATGCGACGATTTTTTCCAGGAAATCCCCAACGAAAAATACACACCATTCCCTCCTTTCTATCGAATCGATCATAACCACTACCTACATTCCAGGAAATTGTGCACCACAAATAGGAACTAATAAAGAAACCAGCGATCCCGTAGAAAGACATCACGAGCCCTTGTGGAAAAAAAACAATTTGCTGAGCCGGAACAAAAGATATAAAATTTCTACCAAGATAACTGGAAGTTCCAACCAATAAGAATCCTAATGAACCTAAAAAAACGATAAGGGCCCAGCAAAAATTACTTAGTTTTCGAGACCCCGTTATAAGTTTTATCCATATATGTTCTGATCGCCAACTCATACTTCATCCGATTAAATTTTATTGGAATTGAGAGAATACCCCAAATTATTTTGACTTTACTTTTTTTTGTTTCCGAAGGAACTCTCATCAAACTAGCACTAGTTTGATGTGAACTAGTGCTAGTTGATGTGAACCCTTAGGAGTAATTTATCAAATTGGTTAGATCTAAACTAATAACATACCCTTCCTTAAATCCCAAATATACATATTACAGATGGATCCACCAACTTTAGGTATCCAACGATCCTGCTCTATTTGAAACTAGCTGGAATTTATTTTCCCATAGATCATTTTCTGCAGGCATAATAGCTTTTTCCTTTAGAAATCACATGTCATACCATATTTCCATTTCCCGAAAGAAATAAATATCTGTGTTATGCTAGCAAGTAGAAGTTCAAAAAAAATGGATGAGATTGGGTCCCCTCAGATCTAAACAATCTTGTTTTTTTGAACATAAAGAAATAAAGAAGCCATTGCAATTGCCGGAAATACTAGGCCTACTAAAGGCACAAAAATAGAGGGAAAAGTGAAAGTTGTCATAAAATGGGGTACCTCGATTTACTATTTGCACCTATTATTATTTTTTTTTATATAATATTTTACAATAATTATAATTCAAAATTGTAATTATTATGAATTGGTCTTTATTATTAAATTCAATTTATTAATAAATTGAATTTGAAAATTCTTATAGAAGTAATAAATATCTATATATCTAAGTGATTATATATATAGACTAAGTCCAAGGAATGTAGAACTAAAAAAACGGACTTATTCATCTTTCTACACGAAAGATACCTATGATAATTAACTTTATTATATTAATTCTATTTTTTTCTTAATTTCTTTGTGTTTTGTTCTTGTCTTCTAATTTGAAAAGGTTTCTTACAAATTATCGAAAGATTTGCTAGAATGCGACACAACCGGGATTTTTAGTGAAAATGAGATTTTCGGGCGATGCAGAAAGATAAAAACTATATATCTATCTTTTCTATATTTGATTATCTACGTAAGGCGAAATTCGTTTTATTTGCCTAATGTCACGAAAGGAAGAACTCACGCTTTTATCTTCTTGATAAAGACTTCTTAATTAGTAATGGGAAATCTAGGTAAAAAAAAGAGTTATCCGCAACTTTTGCTTCTTTCTACAATTAGATCTTAGGTCACCAACCAAAGAAAATTGCGTTCTTATTTACTTTAATTCCGACAAGCTAACTACTTGTTTGCTACAAATAAAATAATTGAACTTAATACGCTCTACTTGATTGAATTTGAATTCAACGGAAAAAGGCGTGGAGCTTAAATAACTCACTCAGAACACTTTTTAAAGTATTACGTGGTACAATTAGGTCGAATAAACCTTTCTGGAATAAATATTCAGCCGCTTGTGAACCTTCAGGTACTGTTTTATTCAATGTTTGTTCAATTACTCTTTTACCCGCAAATGCAATGTAGGAATTGGGTTCGGCAATAATGATATCTCCCAACATACCAAAACTAGCTGTTACCCCACCAGTAGTAGGAGATGTAAGGATTGATACATAAAATAACTTTTTATTGGATTGATAATCATATAAGGCAGATGATATTTTAGCCATTTGCATTAAGCTCAAACTTCCTTCTTGCATGCGCGCCCCCCCCGAAGCGCACACTATAATAAGAGGTATAAGTCGACTGGTAGCGTACTCAATCAAACGAGTGATTTTCTCCCCCACCACGGATCCCATACTACCCCCCATAAACTGAAAATCCATAACCCCAATTGCTACGAGAATACCATTTAGTTGACCTACACCTGTTTGAAGAGCCTCAGTTAATCCTGTCTTTCTTTGATAAGAATCAATACGATCTTTATAAGGCTCCTCCTCCGAATGAAATCCAATGGGATCCAGAGAGACCATGTCTTCATCCATAGGATCCCAAGTGCCGGGATCGATCGAAAGTTCGATTCTTTCTGAACTACTCATTTTCAAATGATATCCACATTGTTCACAAATATTCATTTTTGATTTAAAAAATTTCTTATAATTTAATCCATAACAATTTTCGCATTGAACCCACAAATGCCTGTATTTTTGAGTTGCATCGAGATCATTAGACCCTTCTCTTATAGTTAAATCACTACTCTTCGCGCGGGTTCGTAGACTGGACCTCCCGCTTTCGCTACTAGTTCTACGTTTATCAAAAATGCACCTAGAAATGTAACTGTCACTACTATCACTTACAATGGACGTATCAATCCAGATTTGAGACTGAAGATAACTGTCAATGCAACTATTAATGTGATTATTCCAACTAGATTGAGTTACATACATGTAACGATTGGATAAGGAATCTTCACTCGTAGATCCATTATTCATACAACTAGAATTGCGATAATGATAAAAAGAATTTTCTAATTCACTCATAAAAGAATGGTCGTTGTCAATCTCAAAAATATGATTTTCAATATCAAAATAGATAGAATAAGTATCTCCATTATTATCCCTAACTAAAAAAGTATCATCAGAGATAAAATTCCAAATGTCTTTGAAGCCGAATAAACGATCCACATTAGTGTAACTAGAATTGTCACGACCCCTGCAACTATGAATGTTTTTAGCCCTACCTTTTCTATTCGGATCTTCACTTTCACTAGTATTTTCAACAGAACCAAGATTGTCCATTGAGTTCTTTATCCCATACCTACGCTCTAACTCCTTTTTAAACACCATCGAATTAAACCACCATCTTTCCATAGAGTTTTCTTGCCCCCTATTTGTTTGCATAAAAATACAATAGATGAATAGTCATTCGAGCCACAATTCTTTAGTTTTATTTATTTCCTATCAGACTAAACATAGAAATTCAATCACTGAAGTGTGAAAAAGAATTCTTTTTTGTTTTATGGGAATCCGGGGGTAAAACTTCACTATATATGAATATGATGGATTCTCAATATTA